CATAAAAGTATTTGCCCCAAGGAGTAATCCTAGAATTCCGTCTGTTTTCTGGATTTGGAAAAGCGCGGATTTTCAAGAACGGGAATCTTATGATATGTTGGGAATCTATTATGATAATCATCCGCGCCTGAAACGTATTTTGATGCCCGAAAGTTGGATAGGATGGCCTTTACGTAAGGATTATATTGCCCCAAATTTCTATGAAATACAAGATGCTCTTTGAATGATAAGAAATTAATCTTTCTTCACTTCTATGATTCCAGGTACTCGAGGAATATTTTTACATTTTGTTCAAGATCAAACAGAGTCATTGGACTTTCATTCATATTATAGATGCGCGAAATAAAACAAAATAGGGTTTCATTGATATTCCCCAAAAATTGGGAAGATTTTTTTTTTTTCAGATGAGCTGGTAAAATGAACCAAAAGAGTTCTTTATCATGAACTTTGTACCGCGCACATCATTTAGAAGGGTTCTAGAAAGTCACGTAGAGGGAAATAAAGAAATAGAAAATGCAAAAAAAAAAAATGAAAAGAAATGAAAGGGTTTTGGATTCTATTTGTACTGTATCTATCTGAAATGATTTTTTCTATTCCCACTGTTTTACTCTTTTAGACTTTGGGGTTTTCAACCAACTAAAAAAACTTCACTTTTCGGATATGTATGAAGTATTAACATTCTTTTTGAATGAAAGAAAGCACCCTACGAGCAAACAAAAAAGAAGAGGAAACATAATCTAATTTTTTCTTTAACCTATATATGGATTCTATCTATTTTAGAATATTGTATTCTTTACTCATCTACAAAAAATTGGGGCATATCTTTAGACAACCAAAGGGGTATATCGCTAGAGACAAAAATAGATACGTATATATCATGATCTATATCGATTAATTTGTATGAGTATACATTATTATATTAACCACATGTCAGGAACCAGATTTGAACTGGTGACACGAGGATTTTCAGTCCTCTGCTCTACCAACTGAGCTATCCCGACTCTTCCCGGTGCATCATTTCCATATTACTACTACTAAATACTACTAAAAGAAAGGGCGCTTAGGCTATGTCAATTCAATTAAATAGACTAAAAAGCATTACAAAGTCTTACGCAGGCCCTTGAATTTTTTGGATCTTCAAAAATAATACTTTTTTTTTTAGTTAATTTGAATTCAAAATAACGATATGGACTGTGAATATTTCAAATAGGAATTCCTTGCTCATAGATGTTCATTTGAGCGTATATCTTATATATAATATATAAGATATATAAGAAGACTTGTGAAAAGAGAGAAACATTTCTCTGCCGATTTTTTTTTTTTTGTTTGTGAAAGAGTGAATGAGAAACGTAGCTAATTTTGAACCGCTGAAAAAAAAGGGGGGGGATAAAAAGATAGTTAGAAAGGAAAACCGATCTTTTTTGGGGATAGAGGGACTTGAACCCTCACGATTTCTAAAGTCGACGGATTTTCCTCTTACTATAAATTTCATTGTTGTCGGTATTGACATGTAGAACGGGACTCTATCTTTACTCTCGTCCAATAAGTTAGTTCTTCAAAAGAACTATCAGACCATAGAGTGACTGATTTGATCGGCGAATATTCGATTCTTCCTTCCATTTGGAATCGATTCACAATCCATTTTAAATTTTTCATATACATATAAAATAAAAAATGGATTCGGATCTCATTAATTTTTGCTATTTCAGTACAAATACGTACGTATATAGGTTCATCCTTTCCGGAGTTTCGATAGAAAGATTCCTCGACCAACGCAGTCAACCCTATTCGTTAGAACAGCTTCCATTGAGTCTCTGCACCTATCCTTTTTTTTTTCTTTCTGAACCACCTTTTTATGAAAACAGGATTTGGCTCAGGATTGCCCATTTTTAATTCCAGGGTTTCTCTGAATTTGAAAGTTCTCACTTAGTAGGTTTCCATACCAAGGCTCAATCCAATCAAGTCCGTAGCGTCTACCAATTTCGCCATATCCCCCTTTTTCTAGGATCTCTTTGGGATGCCATCTCCTTCTTTCTTTCATTTATGCTGGAGCCATCAAATTCTTTAGATGAAAATTCCTATATTATATAGAAAATATAAAAAATATAGGGGTCTCCTCCTATTTGTTTGTGCTTTTTTTTTGTCTATATTCTTTCATCTCTACTATATTCTTTCATCTCTATCAGAGGACCGGCATTTGTTCCAATCAGAAATGATTCTATCATTGATGTATCTGCAATTCAATATGGATGGATATATACCACATATATCCCTCTTTTCCTCTCCATTTTTACGAGATATTTAGAATACTTGAAGGGTCAATTCTTTTTTTTTATCCCCTACTTTTTCGAATTAAACCAGAGGAATGTTTCATTTTGATCTGTATCCTTATCTTTTCCTTAGGGCTGGCCCACTATAACATTATAATTAGAATCTAATTCTTTTACTAAAATACTAAAAGTATACCTAATCCATAGAATATATAACTTTATTTATTTTTTTTTTTTTTTTTTAATATATTAGAAAATTTTGAATTTCATTGTTCTCTCATATTAATATATTAATTTTATGTTATGTAATTTTTAAAATTTTATTTATTTTATATATAAATAGAATTATATATTCTTATTCATTCTATTTAATTCTATTCCATTCTTTCTATATGCATATCTATATTCATTATGAATTATGAATAGTTAACTAGGATCCCACTATTCTATTTTATGAAATTCCTGTGGACAACACAAATTTGTGTTGTTATCTAAGCCTGCTTAGCTCAGAGGTTAGAGCATCGCATTTGTAATGCGATGGTCATCGGTTCGATTCCGATAGTAGGCTTTTCTTTCGTTAGGTCAACTTTTTTTTTTTTTACTTTTACATTTTTACACAATGAATAATGTCTCCTTGAAATCTTATTGAAAAGACTTTTCCCTCGTCTGGTCACTGATCTATATCTATTATCGTGTAAGAACTCCCAACTATGAAAAAAAAAACTGATTGGAGCAATGAGATCTCTCCCGAACAAATTAGGAAAAGTATCCCTAAACTCTTACTATATATTTACTATATATAATATATAAAATATACAAAAAAGTCTGGATATTGATACAATTCATCTCATTTTTTTTCTTTTTTGTTGTAGTCTACTTCAGTAGATGTCGCTTTGTTTATCGTTTAGTTCAGTCTTAATTTAGGTTTATTCTATAATTCTATAAAATAAATTTGATAAAAAAAATAAAGGAGTATTTATGTCTCGTTACCGAGGGCCTCGTTTTAAAAAAATACGCCGTCTGGGAGCTTTACCGGGACTTACTAGTAAAAGTCCTACATCCGGAAGTGATCCTCGAAACCAATCGCGTTCCGGGAAAAGATCTCAATATCGTATTCGTCTAGAAGAAAAACAAAAATTGCGTTTTCATTATGGTCTGACAGAGCGACAATTGCTTAAATATGTTCGTATCGCTGGAAAAGCCAAAGGTTCAACAGGTCAGGTTTTACTACAATTACTTGAAATGCGTTTGGATAATATACTTTTTCGATTAGGTATGGCTTCGACCATTCCAGGAGCCCGACAATTAGTTAACCATAGGCATATTTTAGTTAATGGTCGTATAGTGGATATACCAAGTTACCGCTGCAAACCCCGAGATATTATTACGACAAGAGATGAACAAAAATCCATAGCTCTGATTCAAAATTCTCTTGATTCATTCCCACATGAGGAATTGCCAAAACATTTGACTCTTCACTCATCCCAATATAAAGGATTAGTCAATCAAATAATAGATAGTAAGTGGGTTGGTTTAAAAATCAATGAGTTGCTAGTCGTAGAATATTATTCTCGTCAGACTTGAACCTAACTAAAACAACAAGGAACAGGGGTTCGGGTGCTCCTCCCTTTTTCGTCGAAGTAAATTGACTTTACTTTAGATGAGAGACTTGATCCGGATTTTTTCCTATCCCATTTAGGTATCAAAAGTGGATCGGGGTCAATTTTCATGCCTTGGCTACCCTTTACCTGTATTTTTGTACTACAGCAATTAGGAATAGCGAATCTATATCAAAGAAAGGTTTAACTGTTAGAATAATAGTATCTATTCATATTTGATACATTGCGGTTTGTAACGTTCGTAAATTAGATTAGGTGAAGGTACGGAAAGAGAGGGATTCGAACCCTCGGTAAACAAAAGCCTACATAGCAGTTCCAATGCTACGCCTTCAACCACTCGGCCATCTCTCCTACAAAATATTATGATTAAGACCCAGAAAACGAGTGAATATCGAGTCATTTCATTTATAGTATTGCAGTAAGTATAGGTATGGTCAATCAATTATAGAAAAAAAAAAAAAGAAGGATCTTCTTTCGGGGTTCGGGAGATATAAAGGGATATTTTTTTATTGTGAAAACCCATTAAAAACAAAATGAAAAAGAAAAGATATATCTATTCGTGTTTGTTTTGTCAAGACGAGGATACGTCTTTTTCTGATATTTATACTGGTACCAGATTAAACACTGAATTGTAACGAATCCCCTGATGGATCTATAGTTTTTTTATATGATTACATTTAGACATGGTTATATTTATACTTAACTATGGTTCCATAGGAATTAAAAAACCCCCTTCCCGTTTAAGATTTATCAACAACAACTCCTTACCCCATGGATCTATTACAATTCCCTGAATTAAACCATGGATTTCTATATTTTGATTGTGTATACACGCTATGCACACTAAAGAAGGTTGTTCTATTTTAATCATAGAATGATTATTTTCCTCCTTGGATCTTAATCCAATCAAAACAAACTTCTCGAGTTATCATAATCTGTATGACAAATTGCTCGATTCTTCAACTTCGATGAAATTGAAATAGTAAGAATTCAGTTCATTGGTATACGAATACATTTGATTTGGGTGAAATCCAACCGGATTCAAATATTTCCTATTGATTCCTGTCACAAAGGAACAACTTTAGTGGAAGGTCCACATCTTTTTTTTTTA